CTAGTTCTATTTGTGGTAAAAGTGGAAATAGTAGTCAAAACGAGGATACCAGAACGAGTGATCAAACTATACCAGAAAGTTCTACTAATCTGGGTGTAACTCAACAATACCGGCATTTGTGGGTTCAATGCGAAAATTGTTATGGATTAAATTATAAGAAATTTTTTAAATCAAAGATGCATCTTTGTGAACAATGTGGATATCATTTGAAAATGAGTAGTTCAGATAGAATCGAACTTTTGATCGATCCGGGCACTTGGGAGCCTATGGATGAAGACATGGTCTCTCTGGATCCCATTGAATTTCATTCGGAGGAGGAGCCTTATAAAAATCGTATCGATTCTTATCAAAGAAAGACAGGATTAACCGAGGCTGTTCAAACAGGCAGAGGGCAACTAAACGGTATTACCGTAGCAATTGGGGTTATGGATTTTCAGTTTATGGGGGGTAGTATGGGATCCGTAGTCGGGGAGAAAATTACCCGTTTGATTGAATACGCTACTAAAGAATTTCTACCTCTTATTATAGTGTGTGCTTCCGGAGGGGCACGCATGCAAGAAGGAAGTTTGAGCTTGATGCAAATGGCTAAAATATCTTCTGCTTTATATGATTATCAATCAAATAAAAAGTTATTCTATGTACCAATTCTTACATCTCCTACTACCGGTGGGGTGACAGCTAGTTTTGGTATGTTGGGGGATATCATTATTGCCGAACCCAATGCCTACATTGCCTTTGCGGGTAAAAGAGTAATTGAACAAACATTGAATAAAACAGTACCCGAGGGTTCACAAGCGGCCGAGTATTTATTCCAGAAGGGCTTATTCGATCTAATCGTACCACGTAATCCTTTAAAAAGCGTTCTGAGTGAGTTATTTCAACTACACACTTTCTTTCCTTTGAATCAAAATTAGAACATTAAGTTCAATTATTTTGAGCAAACAAGTAATTAGTTTATCGGAATCCAAGTTAAAATTAGACGAATGGGGTTTTCTTTGTTGACATAAGATCTAATTATATAAAGAATCAAAAGTCACAGAAAATCCGTCCCTTTTTCTATATTCCTGATTATTGATCAAGAAGCCTCTATTAACAAGATAAAAGATGAAATTCTTATTTTCGTGAAATTAGGCAAATCAAAAAAATATACTCTTCTCGTCATATATAATGAAAATCTATAAAATATAGAATTTTTTATTTTTCTATATCTTACGATAATCCTATTTTGACTAAGAATCCCTGATGGATGGGATTCTAACAAACCCTTCAATATATTCAATATAATATATAATAAGATATCTTTATATTATAAATATAAAATATAAATAATAATAACAGGTACAAATAGTAAATCGAGGTACCCATTCTATGACAACTCTTAACTTTCCCTCTGTTTTGGTGCCTTTAGTAGGCCTAGTATTTCCGGCAATCGCAATGGCTTCTTTATTTCTTCATGTTCAAAAAAACAAGATTGTTTAGAGCCGATGGCACAAAATCTCATCTATTTTTTTTTTCAAAACTGACGCTTGTATCATAACACAGATATCTATTTAGCAAAATATGGTATAAGTGGCTTCCGCCGAAAAACTCTTATGTCTCCAGAAAATGCTATAGGGATCAATGGATTCTAGCTATTTTCAAATAGACCCGAATCGGCGGATAGCTGAACTGTAAAGTTGGTCTATCTATATCTATTTGGCTATCTTTAGTGAGATCATACGAAGGGTATGTTATTAGTTTAGATCTAACGAATTTAATGAATTACTCCTAAAGGATCACATCAAACTAGTGCTAGTTGATGCGAGTTACTTCGGAAAAAAAGGACTAAAGTCAAATTCATTTGGGGTATTCTCTCAATTCAAAAAAAATCAACTGGATCAAGTATGAGTTGTCGATCAGAACATATATGGATAGAACCTATAACGGGGGCTCGAAAAACAAGTAATTTCTGCTGGGCTGTTATCCTTTTTTTAGGTTCATTAGGATTCTTGTTGGTTGGAACCTCGAGTTATCTTGGTAGAAATTTGATATCTTTATTTCCGTCTCAGGAAATAGTTTTTTTTCCACAAGGAATTGTGATGTCTTTCTACGGGATCGCGGGTCTTTTTATTAGCTCCTATTTGTGGTGCACAATTTCGTGGAATGTAGGTAGTGGTTATGATCGATTTGATAGAAAAGACGGAATAGTGTGTATCTTTCGTTGGGGATTTCCTGGAAAAAATCGTCGGGTCTTCCTCCGATTTCTTATAAAAGATATTCAGTCTGTCAGAATAGAAGTGAAAGAAGGTATTTATGCTCGTCGTGTCCTTTATATGGATATCAGAGGCCAGGGAGCCATTCCATTGACTCGTACTGATGAGAATTTTACTCCACGGGAAATGGAACAAAAAGCTGCTGAATTGGCCTATTTCTTGCGTGTACCAATTGAAGTATTTTAAGAAATGAGCCGGAATGCTTTCTCAGCAGGAGGGCAAAAACGCAAGAATGCTCTTTTTCCATA